ACTAGAAATCGTATAAGAACTTGTTATAATTGGATTTATTGGATTGTTTCATCAACGGTGTTGGGTCAGAATAACTTTTTGACTCTGCGCCAGTAATTCCCCTATTATTTATTAGTGAACAATAATTGAATAATTCCTTCATAGAGATAGAGGACATAATTCACATGGATATAGTAAATCTCGCTTGGGCTGCTTTAATGGTAGTCTTTACGTTTTCCCTTTCACTAGTAGTATGGGGAAGGAGTGGACTCTAGAAGTACTACTAATTGAGTTTAGGAACTAAACAGTATCACTTTTTTTTATAGATCGTTCGGCAAAGTTTTTTTTTATTTAAAATTTCACTATTTCAATTTAAAATTTTATTTTTAAATTGAAATAGAAATGAAAAATATCTTCATTTCGAAATTCTCTTGGATTTTAGTTGAGTAATGTATTCTATGAATAATAAATATATATGAAGAATACTCTTTCAATCAAAGAAATATTTCAATTATTTCCGTGTTCGTATTTTGAAAGTAAAAAAAGTAAAAGGAATACAAATGGTAGGAAATTTATTCCAACTGAATTCTTCATAAATTTTCTATTTCGATGAACTGACTCTTACCAAAGTTAGATATGGACCATGAGGAAGAACGTAACTTTTTTTTTTTTTATTTTGTTTACCTCTTTACTGTTCAAAGATCAAAGAGAAAAAAATTCGGTTATTCCATTACGTGGATACACATTGGGAAACAACATAGTAGTTGTCCAACGAGATACTGCACATCCTAAAATATTGTCTTGGGCGAGTCACATATTGCGCCGCTTGTTTTAGTTTTACTATTTTAGAAATTTTATTTATGTTTTGCTTGTTTTATTGAACCCATATCATGGTTCAAACGTTAAAAGTCGACGAGTTTTACTAATCCTTTTCGAAATCCGAAGAAGTTCCCATGGATCATTTGTCAACTCCTCAATCAATGACTTCTTCGTCGGGAATGCTAACTAAAAGATTATTTTATTATACCCATCGAAGAAGTCATTGATTCTTTCGATCGGGATTCATATTGAAAATAATCAGAAATCTAGGAATTCTAATCGTAAAAGTAGCTTTCGATTATTTCAAATTAATTTAATTGAAATCAACACAAATTAAATACAAATAGATAAAGCAAAGAAATAGAATTGGGATACTATAGAATATACATTATCACTATATATATATTATATATACGTAATTAAATCGATTTCTATATATATAGAAAAGGAATATGACGATACTATTGTAGATTGATCTATATTAATCTATATTAAATTAACCCGCATTACAATACAACTTTATACACTACAATAACAATACTAGATAGTATGGTAGAAAGAAATATCTGAATCTTTCTACCATACTATTGTATCTCATAGAATACGACTGATTCTAGTCTGCCCATTTCATTTAAGACGCGAAATTTTTATCCTTTTCTTCTCTGCAATTATTGATAAGAAATAAAAAATCAAGTTTAATTCAAATTAATCACCTTGGCTGACTGTTTTTACGTATATTATAAGTAAAAAAGCAGTAGGAACTAGAATAAACAGTGCAGTAGCAATAAATGCGAGAATATTTACTTCCATAATCTCATTGTTTAATTTTTCTTTAATTCGCAATAACTCGGGAGTTAATCCCATAGAGATAATAAATCTTTCGCCTGTAAATTCAATGGGATGCATTACATCTCGATGATATCGAATCGGATCAATATCATGAATAACAATATCGGAGCTATCAAATCGATTCATCGTCAAGAATTGAATAGTATAACATAGGATGATCTTTTATCCATACTGAACTCAAAATTTGATTCCCGATACAATCAATAATTCCTTTATTTATTTATCATTCTTTTCCATTCTTTCTTTTCTATAACCTACCGCCCTCTTTGTACAATCATCTGATGAAGTATCATCTAACCGCCTTTCCACTTACCATTGGTTCGAAACAAACCCCAACAAACAATAGAAGCTCAATGAAAAAAAAGGAAGGAGCTAAGTTATAAACTCCTTTTTTTAATGATCCAATCTTCTTGGAAAACAAAAGAAGTATGATAAAGACGAGTACAAATTCCGGTATAAAAAAATCGAATATTCCATCAAATTAACTATTTTTTTATATATTTATATATAAATTTAAAAAGTTTGTTCTTTCAAGGAAAAACCCTTATAAAAAAAAAAATTCATTACCTCGCTAATAAAAAAGTGATCCTTGTTTGATCTTTATTTTTTGAATATCCTCTTTCATTGGATTAGTAATGGGACGCATATATCAAAAGCTCAATGCGAAATTTGAATGAGATAGATTATTTCAAATTAGTAAAATTTGAAATTGAGGTTACACAAAATAGGGCCCGAAAAGGATATACTTTTATTTTAATCTTAAAAAAAAAGTATTCTATACTATTCTATACACAGTAACTATGTTCAATTTTTTTTATATTGTACAAATTCCATTTATGTATGTACTCCCGGGAAACATACAATACTCTACTCTATTTCATATTTCACAGATCGGGAGTAATTGAAAAAGCCAGACCCAGTACAGTACGGTATCCCGTGGAATCCTGAATCTGATGCTAATAATATAATAATTGTACTAATCCACATATGCCTCTCTCCCATCAATCGAATCGGTACTAGTCGAAGAAATGGAAATTCCCCATTTGGTTGATGATAAATGTGAAACGAAAAAGAAAAAAAGAAGAGGGATCACTGTTGGGAATGAAATTATGTTATTTGGACTTCTTTTCACAAAAAATAGAGAGATGAATTGATATAGTTTTTTATTGGATTTGGATTCGTCGGGACTGACGGGGCTCGAACCCGCAGCTTCCGCCTTGACAGGGCGGTGCTCTGACCAATTGAACTACAATCCCAAGTAAATACCATAATAAAATAAAGTATACATATTTTTATGATTTCATTCTAACCCTTTCAATTTCGATTAGAAAGGGCGTGTTGTAACAGAGCTGCGAGTGTGATATATCGATACCCATATGTATATGTACTTTAGTGAGAGCAGCCGGTATTACTAGTAATCCTTTCGTTATTGCCAAATCAATTGGATAATCACTCGTTCAATCAAAAAAGTTTTTTTTTATTTACTCTTTTCCTTAAACTTTACTTTATAGTTACGGATCCTGATATGAATCTAGATCATTAGCAAGATCAGAATTTCTTGTAAAAAGAGAGTAAATAAATAGTGGTATAGATATATCATAAAATGGATTTCTTCCGTATTGGGATTGGGGGATCGGGCATTTCTGGAGAGCAACAAATGGGTTATATTATATCATTTCATGGCGGATCGGCAAATTATTGGGCCGAGCTGGATTTGAACCAGCGTAGACATATTGCCAACGAATTTACAGTCCGTCCCCATTAACCGCTCGGGCATCGACCCAGGAAGAATAAATTCCAGGCTTATTGATAATCCACGATCAACTTCCTTTCGTAGTACCCTACCCCCAGGGGAAGTCGAATCCCCGCTGCCTCCTTGAAAGAGAGATGTCCTGAACCGCTAGACGATGGGGGCAGACTTGCACGACCGCCATCATACTATGTTCATAGTATGAATAGTTTTTTAAAATTGTCAATATAATGGAATGGTATGACTCGATACGAAGGATCTTTCCGTCTTTCACGATTCTTTCTATACAATTTTTTTCGATAAAAGTTTGGTTCAAAGGCCACGCCGAATCTCTTTATCCGAATCTCTTTATCAATGATTCAATGAAATATCTTGGATCTATGTTAAATTAGTGGATACATGTATCACTCAAATGAATTTAGTTATGATGTCAATTAGGATAGTCTTGAAACAATTCATTGTATTGATATTTATCAAATCCAATATCAATAAACCGTTTTATTTTACCTATATTATATACTCTATATTAAATTAGTTAAAAATTATATTAAATTATTTAATTTACTTTTACTGGATAAAGAAAATTTTTCATTCCTGAATGAACTCTTATACTTATTATAAGATATATCTATGTACATCTATTATAATAAGTATATATACTAAACTCATAGTGTCTTTATTCAGGAATTGGATCAAACAAGCCCTTTTAACTCAGTGGTAGAGTAACGCCATGGTAAGGCGTAAGTCATCGGTTCAAATCCGATAAGGGGCTTTGATTTTTTCATAAATCATAAAACTCCGGCAGTAGTATTTATATTTGAAGTGCGAATAAAGATATTGTTGATCTTTGTAATAAAGTAATAAAAAAAAAGTAACAAACCGTATAATTTAATATTTTAATATATAATCAAAATTATAACATTATAATTAATTATAGTATGGTTATAAATTTGCTATTTTAATAAATAAAATATATTATTAAATAAAAAATATATTATTAATTATTAAATAAATAATATAATTTATAATTATTATAAAATATAATTTATAATTATTATAAATATTATATTAAATAAATATTATATTAAATTATATTAAATATTATAATAAATGTAAGGATAAGTCGTCTCGTTAAATCTTCAAATATTACTATTCCTTTCCTATTTTCCATTATTCCAATTAAATCGATTAGAAATCAACAAAATAAAAAGTAAGTGGACCTAACCCATTGCATCATAATTATATCCACTATTCTGATATTAAAATTCGATAGAGATGAAATTGGATCTTTTTTTTCTTTGGACTACGCGGGAATCTGTCGATATATCCGATTTAATCTTCTTGTTCCTAGACGTTCTATAGGAATAAATTAGGAATGAATAAATTACTATTCCCTTCCTTTACCGGGAAACATTTATTCCAAGTCACAACATACGAGCCATTTTAAATATCTTTCTTTGATTCCAATTCCAGAACACAAGATCCGTTTTATTAGTTATATCTTATATATCTATTTATATATCTAGCAAATCGATATTTCATGTACTAAATATTTCCATCCATATTGATACATGCAATATTTTTGTTCCGACAACGTAATGGG